CTAACTAGGAATAATTAACTAGCACTACGCCAACATTTAATCCAAGAGCGTGTTCATTTTTTTAACCAAGTTGGTTAAGCGCGTACGCAGAAATTAAAAAAAAAACACCCAATATTACTCACCCGTTTGCAGCGTTTTAGTAAATTAAAACACTACTCGCATGTGTCAAAACACGTTGCTCGCGTTCATCCAGAGCCAGAGTCAAACTCATAAAAAAGCTCGATATGATCCAATAAGACACGAACTCAACAGAACTTAATAACTAAACAGCGCGCCTAACAAAAAGTTTTTTTCGTATTTTTTTTTTAATACGTCGGCGTTTCTTAATCTTAGGATTCACAAAAGAAGTAACGGGCAGAAACGAAACACTGCCTAAGCGGGCCATTAAAAACATAGTGGACGTAAACGGCTGTATAAGGTTATAGCGCCCAACGAAAATAAAGGAAAATAAACGAGCCGGAAAAAATTTAAAAAAGTTATAAAAAAACTTATATCAAATATCCGGACGTAGTACACGTTGCCGTAAGAGTAGTGTATCTACGCTATAAGGAGATTTATTTATAATAGAGCGGACGGTTGTAGAAAACAATAATTTAGAAAAATATCTAAAGGAGGCACTAACTATAAAAAAAAGCGTTCGGCGACAACCAATAAAGCGAAAAAGAACGCGGGGCCGGTTGCGCGAATAAATAAACAAAAAAGGTTGAGTACGTAAGCGTAAAAGCGTCCGATCTCAAAACCTAATACAAGGTACATAATGTAGTAAACCGGAAAAATAACTAGCGTAACAAATAATCAATGGGGAAGGTTGGATTCGAACCAACGAAAGATAAAATCTAATAGATTTACAGTCTACCGCCTTTGTCCACTCGGCCACTCCCCCCCCCATACATAGTATATAATGTATACATAGTATATAATGTATACATAGTATATAATGTATACATAGTATATAATGTATACATAGTATATAATGTATACATAGTATATAATGTATACATAGTATATAATGTATACATAGTATATAATGTATACATAGTATATAATGTATACATAGTATATAATGTATACATAGTATATAATGTATACATAGTATATAATGTATACATAGTATATAATGTATACATAGTATATAATGTATACATAGTATATAATGTATACATAGTATATAATGTATACATAGTATATAATGTTTTAGTAACTCAATGGTAGAGTGCAAGACTGAAAATCTTGAAGTTGCTAGTTCGAGTCTAGCCTAAAACATTGTCAATTAGGGTCAAAAATACCTTTATGTGAGCTGTTATGGGAGCATTACCCATTTCACGCCTATTAAGGCTTTCTACATCTCAGTCCGCACGACAACAGTATCTACTATTTATTGCATTAGGTTCCGAGTTTATTTACCACATAACTTTACTACTACGTCATGGTTCTATTTTTTCCCCCGCTCAACTTATTGAGTTATTTGTGAGTCACTTAGCTCAAGCGGGTCGGTACTGTACTACGTATTCGTTTTTTTTTCCTTGTTCGTCGTTTTCTTTTTTTTTTACGGCTTTAGCTCCGACCACGTTTACGTACTCCTACTCCTCTATTGATTTTTTTTTCGACGCGACCTGGTGACTCGAGCGGGAGTGTACAGAGATGGTTGGGATTGTTTTTTCGGGTAAGGGAGACGACAGAAACCTATTACTAGAGTACGCAAATGTTTATAGACCCCTTGTCCGTACGTTCCCCTCGTTCGGACTTTTCGAAGTTATATATAATTCTTTTTTACGTCTTTTAGAATTGCGTCGTACCGAATTACAGCAATCATAATCACTGTTGAACTTATTTCAAATTATCGTCTAACGGTTAGGACATTAGGCTTTCACCCTAAAGGTAAGGGTTCGATTCCCTTTAATTTGAATGCGTTTTGTTGGATTAGCTCACTCGTCGTTTAATTTATTTTTACCTCCTCGGCGTCGTTCCTTCCGTAATTACGCTCTTTATAGGTTACGTTCTGGGTTTTTTTTTTTATTTAATTTTTTCATTTTAATTTTTTCATTTTATTTACTTCATGCCCCGCTTTGTTCGTTTCGTCGCTGACAGTCCTCGCGGCTCCTTAATAAGTTATATAGTGAAAGTGTGTCGACTTCCGCCTTTATTACCGTTTCCCTGGACGTACGGCCCTTTAGTAAATTTTATAAAACGGTTCAGAGAGCACCAATGGCCCACAGGCAATGATCTCAGGAGCAGTATAAGTTTAAGTTTTTTAAGTTTCGTTTATTAGCTAACTTACCGCTTGATTTTATTGCACTGGTTGGTACCGACTACCCGGTTTTTCTTAATGAAGTATTCCCGGCCTTGGTTTTTAGGTCGTCGCTTGTTAGTTTTTACCGGTTACTACTTATACGCAGCTTTGGGTTCCATGTTTCTTTTTGTTAACTTTAGGTTCCGTTACTCTTGGTTAGGGCGGGTATCGAAGGACGAGTGTCCCGGTGCTTTTGCTGATTTTTATTATCGCCTGTTGTGTTTTTAGTTACCTAGCCGTTAACGGTCTAAGTATACCGACCCTTGGGGGTAACATAACGCTTGTGTTCATTGGGGGTCCGAATTGGCTTCATTTTTGATTTTTCTTACCTCTTTTTGTTTTTATTTTACTACAATTATTCCGACTACTGTAGCTAGCTGCCGTGTTGATTTGCGGTTGTGTGTGGGCACAGACACGGTTCATACCCGGCGTCCCGCTGGTTCAATTCCGGCCAACCGCCGTGTTTACGTTTATTACCGATTGTGAATTAATTATCCTCGATTGATCCTTTATTTTTGTTTTTTTTCTCCTACTTCCGTTAATTACTTACTTACTAGGTTTGGGTTTTTTACTTTATTTAATCTCTTGACGTACGGTTTCTGCTAAAATTTCGGGCTTTCGCATCTCAAGTTCGGTTTTTTTTTTATTAATTTGCTGTTGAGTACTTATTAGCCTGCTGACCACTCTGACCTGACACTCCCCCTCAATTTTCTTATTTCAGGGACATTTATTTATTACCGATTCGTTATTGTCTTGTTGTTGTTTTTTTTTAGTCTTAGCGGTAGTTGTTTCGTTTATTTTGCCTTTACGTGCGAACTCTATGCCAGTAACTGAGCCCACGTTACTGAACACATGAGTTGCTTTATTTTTATTTTTTTTAACCTGCGTTTTATTTACTATCACTAACCTCTACACATTAATATTTTTCGTTGAGTTTGTGAACTTATTAGTTTTTTTATTGTTAGTTTGTTGCCAAACTAACCCCCAATACCGAACATCCTCGAGTTCCGTCTCTCCTCTTGTTTTGTTTTTTTGAATTAATGCTTTGTCATCGGTTTTGTTTTTCTTAATACTACTTTTATCGTCACGATATGGTTGGTTTTCGATCCTTACTCAATCAGCTGGTTCTGTTTTCCTTACAACTTCGTTTTTTGAATCTAGTTGACTTTTGTTTTTATTTTTTTTTGGCTTAGTTTTTATTTTTTTTTTAAAGTTAGGTCTTCCGCCATTCGTTTTTTGAAAATTACGTATCTTTGAAGCCGCCCCTCTCTGATTTATTGCTGTGTATAACGTCCCTTATTTTCTATTTATTCTTCTTATTTTGTTAAATACGTTACCTTTATTTAATACTTTATTGTCGTTTAATGCCGGTAATTCGTTTTTACTTTTTTTTATTTTTTTTACTTTTGCATCGATAATTCCGCTGATGTTCTTAGCGCCCAATTTAGCTTATTTTATGACAATTAGTAGTGGACTGACTGTTTTATTTCTTTTATTGTTTTTCTTTACTGATGTTGTACTGGTTACATCGCTTGACCTGGCATCTGTAACTACCTCAAGTTTATATTTATATTTACTTGTTTATAGTTTACTAATTCTTACTTTGATTACCGTGCTCAATTTTCTTATAGCGCGATCGGATTTAATTAGTACTCCCGGTACGGGAAGTTTTAATTTTACAACTTTATCGTTTATGGGGACTGTAGCACAGCGCAACTCTTCCCGTACTTACTTACTTACTACACTTATAAATTTAGCTGGATTACCTCCTTTTTTGGTTTTTTTCTTCAAGCTGAGGATTATTGTAGAGTTTCTTACTTCGGGTATTAGTTACTTACCCTTACTACTTGCGTTAGTTTTTTACCTTTTCGCTTCAATTTTTTTCTACTACCGAACCGTTCGTTTATTTTTTTCTCCTACTGGTGTAGTGCGTACACCCAATTATAAAGCAAAAGCAGATTTAACGCCGATCAACTCAGTAAAAAATAACGTATTAGCGTTTTCCGGAGCCGTCATTTTTTTTATTTTTCTATCTATTTGCTTATTTCCAATTTTTGTAGTAGCTGATTTGTTTATTTATTTTACTGGGAACTGGTCCCTTTAATTCAATACTTGTTAGTTTATAGATTACTAAACTGGTTAATGATTGGTGTTTTTTTGTCTTCTAGGCTTTTGTGATTATCATACCATTTTTCACGGCGCTATAAGTCTACACTAAAACTAATTAATAGGAATCGACGCCTGAACTGAACTCAGCGTCTCCAAAAACGTGTTGTTTTTTTTCCGCGTTTCGGGAAACCATCGATAAAGCACACTTCGACGAACGTACACCTTAACCATTTTGGCAACTCTTTTTTTTTCCTAACTAGGCCCCTTCTACTAACAGCACTTTTTTTAATTCGCTTTGATCTACTCTTAAAAAGAATTATACGAAAAAAAGATAAGACCTTACGCCGCTATTGAATAACGACTAGAGTCTTATTCAACTTAACTCGTCAAAGTAAAGGTGCCCGTATGGGTAAAGGTAAGGGAAAAAACTTACAAACGTTTCAATTAATTTGTCCCCTTACGGTATTTATTGCCTTTAGGGGGGTTCGTTACGGCCGCTTGCTTTTTTTTTTAAAATTCTTTAATTCACGCCTCTCATCTTTTGTTTTTCTCCTAACCCACTGAACGCACAATCTTAGAAATTTACCCCATAAATCATTTCGAAACGCGTAACTGATGCGCCTGTTTTTTTTATAACTATTTTTTTTTAGTGTTTGTTTGTTATTTTTTGAATATATTGGCGTACTCAGCTTAATAACAGTTGGTTTTTACTTTACTTTCGTTAACTTGGTTCCCGGTACTGTGAACTTCCTATTAATTCGTTTTTTGTTAGGCCCGGTTACTGTCGTCTTCATACTCCTAACTTACCTTTACTCCGCTCTTTACTTCACGTACTTGGACGCTTACTTAACTAATGCTGCTGGTTTATTAATTACTGTGCCCGGTACAGGACTATATAATCTTTACGCTTGACCTTTTGTTTATATTTATCTTTTTATTTCTCTTATTACCTTACTGTTCTGCTTTGCCTATAACCGTAATGAATTGGCCACGTTCCAATTCTACTTAACGGTTATCTTTATTACGGGGGGGGTTTTATTTTACGCTGATTCACTTATTTTATTTTTTTTTTCTTATGAAGCTTTTTTACTCCCTTCTTTTCTAGTTCTTTATAACTTTGCAAAAACCAGGAAAGCTGTTGAGGCTGCTTTTTTAATGTTTTTCTGAACTCAACTGGGAGCTATTTTTTTAATATTTAATTTTCAGTATATTTTTTTCTTATCGGGTGTTTCGACGTTTAATGAGTTGACGTACGTAGTCTACTCACCCCTCGAAGCCCAGTTCCTCTTTTGAACCGTCTTAGTCGGATTTGGGGTAAAGTTCCCGATTTGACCCTTTTATGACTGACTACCGAAAGCTCACGTAGAGGCGTCAACAAACTTCTCAATTTTCTTAAGCGGTGTTTTAGTTAAGTTTGCTTTTTTTGGCTTTATTCGTTATTTCTTAGCTTTAGGTTTAGATTTACTATCTTGATTTGTTTACCCTATACTTCTTATAGGGTTTTTAGACGCTAGTTCTAAAATATACTATCAACTGGATCTGAAAAAATTAATAGCCTACTCAACGGTTATTGAGATGCATTGATTGCTTTTTGCGGTTCTCAACGGTTCTAGCTTTTTTTGATTAGCAGGCTTTGCAATGATGATAAGTCACGCACTTGTTTCAGCAAATTTTTTTTTGCTGATTGATTCAGTTACGCGTAGATTTAAAACTCGCCTTATTTCAGAAGTTTCTGGTATTTTTTACGTAACCCCTAACCTTTATTTTTTAATTTTAGTTATGCTTATTGTATTTTTAGGGTTTCCCGGATCTCTATTGTTTGTAGCTGAGTTTTTATTTTTTTCTGCTTTACTTGAATTTAGTTTTGGTTTTTTTTTACTAATTTTTTTCGTAGCTTACTTTGCAGTACCGGTTTGTTTTTTTCGTAGTTGGTTTTTATTATTGTTTGGTTTACCAGCAACGTACCTGCATGCCAAAAAAACAAGTATAACGGATTTAGCTACCTTTGAATTAATACTTATAAGTACAATAGTCGTACTTCTTTTTTGGTTTGGTTTTAGTTTTCAATTTTTTATATAAACTTAGCCCTAATGCTCTAATGTGTTTAATTATTTGCTACTACGTCGTTTACCAAAAAAGTTTATACGCTTACCTCAACTAAAAACCCATAATAATTTTTACTTACGCCAAATACTAAAAAAACGCTTTAGGTGCCGTTCTCGCGTCTTTAATCGCCTTTACGGTGCTCCTCAACGTAAGGCGGTGGTTTTGCGAGTTGTTCTAATGACGCCAAAAAAACCCAATTCTGCGATCCGACACGTAGCTCGAGTCTCTATCTATAAAACTGGACGACGAGCTTTATGCCGTATCCCGGGAATAGGATCATCGCCGACGAAATTTAACCGCGTTTTATGTCGCGGTGGGCGGGCAAACGATTTACCAACTGTAAGGCTTACCCTTATTCGGGGGGTTTATGATTTTTCAGGACTTTACAATAAAAAAAGACGCCGTTCAGTTTACGGTGCTCCAAGACCCGAGAGTATTATTACACACCGACGACGACGATATCGGCACCTTAGTATTTAATTATGTGTCCTATTGAAACTTGATTGACTTGTTACTAAACTCCAAACCATGATAAACTGATCTCGCTCCGGCTCTATCTGACCCCTTACTTTCGGTCTTGCATGCTGCGCAGTTGAGATGATGCACTCGGCTATGAGCCGCTACGACTTAGATCGTTTTGGTATGATTTTTCGCGCTAGTCCTCGCCACTCAGACTTAATTATAGTAGCAGGAACCTTAACAAATAAAATGGCTCCAACGCTACGTCGTCTTTTTGAACAAATGCAGGAACCTAAGTTTGTACTTTCGATGGGTAGCTGTGCTAATGGTGGGGGTTACTACCATTACTCATACGCTGTAGTTCGAGGTGCGGACCGTATAGTCCCCGTAGATATGTATGTACCTGGATGCCCACCGACAGCTGAAGCTTTAATTTTTGGGCTACTTCAATTACAGGGTAAGGTTGGTTTTAATTTAGCAAACTTAAACAAAACAGCCTCGTGATTCGGAATCGATCGAGTTTAGGTTTTTTTTTCCTAACGAAAGTCCCACTGGTCGCTTTTGACTTAGCGACACGCCGAGGCTGTTATTTTGAGGATGTTGATTTGCGGAAAAATTTTAATTTTCTAACATTACCAAAAATGACTCGACGCCGTCTATACTCACGCCTTTTAGTTTTAAGCTCAGGCTCAACGTTTTTAGCTATCCCTTACCTTGTATCGATGTTTACTCGTCGACAAGCACTTACCCGTAAAGCACAAATAACCTTACGTCATAACTTTTTAACCTTTTTCTCCTCACTACAGATAACGAATAAGTATATTTTAATTGACGCTCCCCATACTATGGCCCAGCTAAGGGCATTTAGGCTTAATGTTTGGCTTTGTACGCTGAATGCAGCTTGCCGTTTTATTTATACATCTATTAATTTAACTATTCCGTTGTTGGGATTAAAAGCTCACTATTGGCTGTTTTACTTATGGACGCTTTCGTGACACTTTAGATACTTTCGCATGCCTCCACAACCTCTTTTGGCGGCTAAACAGCCGAGTATAGCCTCTAAAGCCGACTTATTTAAAAAGCAAACCTGTACTCCGAACTTTCGTTATGATCGGTGATTGTTATTAGGATTTCGTGTGCAAGTTCGCTCTACACCGATTCTATTAGTGCGGGTACTCGATGCAGCTATGAACGCATTACCCTTAAAGGAGATCACACGTGAATTAACTTATATGACAATTTCACCGCGACAAACGCGACTACACTTACATTCCGTATCGGCTCAAACTACACTCCCTTTACTAACTTGAGGTAGTATCCTGCGCTTAATGATATATACGTACTTACAACTTTTTCGTACCTTTAGTTATACCCTCCTTCAATAACCTCTTGTTACTGTGTAGGTTTGTTTAGTAATAGAGCGAACATATTACAAATAAACTTAACTACAAAACTCCTCCTTTCTTTACCGAATTACGGCATTTCCTTTATCCCCTACCCCCGTAAATCTCCGATTACTCGCTTACGCGGACACCGGGGCCGGCAAACAAAAAAACCCTTTTATATAAACCAAAGTCGCCCACAACGCCAACCTTGTATCTCCTCCTTAAACTCTTCTCGGTTTTTTCAAAAAAATCCTGCCGTTGTTTACTCTTGTCGTCTTTTCCACCTCTCCCGTACATTCACACTCTTCTTAAAAACCGCCTCTGGATTAATTTACGTACTGCGGAATTTGAAATTAAGCCCCTTTTCGTATTTTTTTTATAATTATCGTGGGCTAGTACCTAAACACCAGAGCTATTACACTACGTACCAGTTACTTTTTTTAAAGATAGGGGCCCGTTTAGTAAATATCAGGGATATTTTTTTAGAACAGGTTCTGTTTGCTGTCGCTTTTGGGTCCTTCTCGGTTTTAAGTTTTTTTGATAGATGGTCAGGTTTTTTGACGATCGTTTTACCTTCTGGGATGGTCAGATTGTTTTTTTTCTTATCACGGGCGGATTATTGAAAAACACCCACCAATACACTAACACTAAACACTGCGGACTATACTAAGCGGTTTGTGTCCCGATCTAAGGCGGGAACATCGAGGTTGTGCGGCCGTCGCCCTAAAGTACGTGGGGTGGCAAAAAACCCCGTAGACCATCCACACGGAGGTCGAACTAAGTCTATTAAGTTCCAGCAGACACCCTGAGGTAAGCCAGCAAAACTGAAATAGGCGCAAAAATCTAAAACCTGTAACCGTTTGTTTTAATATATGATACGCGTGTTACTTTGTTAGTTAGATCCAAACCTGTGTTATTTAGAACATACGATTTAAAAAAAATATACTATTATTTAAATTATAAAAAAATCCCATATAAGGATTTTTTTTTTTACCAGCCTTATTTTCGACTTTGTCACTCGTTCCATAATTTAACTTTTTTTGTCTACGGCGGACGTTTTTGGTTTAAAGTCAGGGTATTAAGGTGAAATACTGGACTTTCTGTTCGTTTCTTTACGTGACCGAAACGGCCGGCAGTTTTTAAAAAGAAAAAAAAATAATGGTTAGTTTTTTCTGGCAAAGAGGTTTTTATTATAACCGTCGACTTTTGTTTTTTTCAGAATTTACGTTTTATTCAGTCCGCTCTATTCGTGGGCTATCGTCGTATTTTTGATTTTTATTTGCTGTTAGGTGCGAAGGTTTACCGACGCAAACACCTGAACTACCCGAAACCTATAAAGCTCTATCTTACCCAGCAAGGAGTACTCCTCTTCTAACGTTATCCAACACAGAACGTTATTTATTGAATTATACTTTAGTACGCTTATTTCCCGTCTTGTTAGCGTTTACTCATCAACTAAAACTGAATATTATCTTTTTTTTTTTTGTACGCACGTACCGAGGGTTTGCGTTACGGTTTAGTAAACCGTTAACTCGGCGTACCAGAGGCCGCACATTCTTTCGTCGTCATATGGCAAAACCACCTGGCATTTTTTATATGAAGACGAGTACCTCACGTTGATTTTAGCTGGTGTCTGTTTGTTACACTTATCTCTTTCTTACTTTTGGCATCGCTGCTTACGACTAATCTTATCTAATTATAAATGTTTTTTTATCCCCTACTGGTGCACGAATGCATTAACGTACACATCCCCGAAAATAAGAACTACCGCTACACGTTTTATTTTTTTTTATACACGACGTTATAACTTCAACTCTTTTATGTTTTTTTTTGCAGCGGGATTACCCCAGTTACCTAATTTTCGAGAGGTGCATACTTTTCGGTTACGCTATGGCACGCTACGAATTAACCATAAGAGACTTAATCTACTTATTCTATCCTTACTAAACTACTACCCTCCTCTTGTCGACTACCTCGCTACCCAACGACTATCAGTAAATGTAATACTAAACAATACAAACTTTCGAAGGCCGAACAGGGTTTTTTTTTTTAAGAGAAACCTTCATCATGTACGTGCTCAAGTTTTACGATCTCGTACCCTTAACTTACAAGCAAAACCAATAATTAAAATAACCCGTAGCGCACTAGTTACCTCGCAACTGTGGACCCAGTCTTCCTTTAAGACAACACCCGCCCTACATACCCACAACACAACTCCTTTCTTTTTTCTACCGACCGTGACAGAGCCGCACCATACTTACATTACTAGCTGACTCCGGGAATTTAAAAGTAAAGTTACACGTTTTATGAAGCTTGATTTTAAAAAAACAGTAATTCAGTACAACCTAAAACCTATGTATACGCGCGATCTGTGATTACTAGGTAACCGTACCCCTACACAACTCGTACATAACGTATGGAGTTATAATTTCTTCGGATTTTCACCCTTTATGGCTTACCCACTGGAGCTTTGTTCAAACCTAAGCACCTCGTTTCGGGTTAATGACCTACGAAAGTCTTACCTATACCGACTTCGTACAAGAAGAATGCTTACGTTGTGAGTTTCTAAAGTTACGCAACGGACGCTTACCCCTGTGCGACGTGAGTTTAATAGTTTATATTTCCAAAAGCCACTACGATACCAGCACCGACTAACGGCATTAATTTTACGCTACTACCGCTTTAGGGTAATTGAGTTTATAAATACTCTTGAATTTTCTTTTATAAACGTTGTAATGCGATCAAGGTTCATAACGCTACGGCCTACAGCGTTAGATTTTATAAGTCGTCGCTGATTTTTAATAAACGGCATCGTTACGACAGACCCGGCTTTACTTATATCGCCCTTAGATGTGATTCACTTAACGCCTAGTTTACTGTGATTATTTTTTTATAAATGATTATTGTTGCAAGTTAGAGAGTATTTTGGGCGTTTTTTTTATTATTTGCGAAAGTGACGTATCCGAGCAAATAGACCATACCCTAAACAGTCATCCTTTAGAACACCTGAATGGGTACGCAAGAAGTTGTTTTTTCGTGAGACTGCTCCTATTTTTTTTGAAATTGATTTTTTGACGTTTTCTTGCGTTAATATCTTTAATCCTCTTGTCCATACATCAAATTACCATTACTTATCAATAAATACTTACGCCCCAGCAACTATTCGACCGTTAAACTGAAAATCGCTAACTTAATGCTTAGTCGTATTTATTAGGTCGGCTGTTGCGAGGTACCTCTTAAACTGTACATGTTGTGTACTTTTGTTTAACAATAATGTTTTAGGTTTATGAATCCGAAATAACCCAACAAAGTTTGATAACTTACAACAGACGCAAACCTTTATAATGAACTTCGGTCCTCAACACCCCGCATCACATGGAGTGTTACGTTTTGTTCTACAACTTGAAGGTGAGTACATACGACACGCTGACGCTAATATTGGATTTTTACATAGAGGAACTGAAAAACTTATGGAACAACGAACTTACCTAAAATCGCTTCCTTACTTTGATAGGCTTGATTATGTTTCCATGATGTCACAAGAACACGCCTACTGCTTAGCTATAGAAAATCTTCTAGGCTCGTCAACATTTACTTCATACTTTGTTCAGGTTCGAGTTATGTTCGACGAGCTAACAAGACTTATGAACCACTTTCTTGGCATCTCGACTCATTCTTTAGATGTAGGTAACATGTCTCCGGCCTTTTGAGCTTTTGAAGAGCGTGAGCGGTTGATGGAATTTTACGAACGGGTTTCGGGGGCACGTATGCACGCAGCGTTCTATAGACCAAACGACCTAGACTGAACTGGACTAAACTACCAATTCTTTATTGATTTATTATTTTTTCTGAATAACTCTTATAAATCGATTACTGAGATGTTTGTAATCCTAGCAACTAATAATATTTGGAGAACTCGGTTAGTACGAATAGGCGTTATTGATAGTACGCAAGTACCTCTATTTGCAGCTTCGGGAGTCGTTTCACGGAGTGCTGGATTTAAAAAAGATTTACGTATATTAAAAACCGCAACATATTCATATTATTGATTTTTAAAACTACGAAGTTTTTTAGGAAAAATGGGCGATTGTTACGATCGGTTTATTATCCGTATCCGCGAAATGTTAGAAAGTGTTTTTATTATTTATCAGGTGGTAGCTAACCTATTAAGCGTTTTTGATTCGACAACTACCTGACAGTCTTGAACTAGCACAGAGTCGTACGTTTCAACAACATTCGCTAGATCGCAGCATAACCGAAAATCAACGTCAATGGAAACTCTAATTAACCACTTTAAACTATACTCTGAAGGTGCTAAAGTACCGGCTGGGCTTATATATCAATCTGTTGAGGCACCTAAAGGTGAGTTTGGGGTGTCGTTAATTTCTGATGGTTCGTCAAAACCATTTCGTTGTAAAATCCGAACCCCCGCCTACCACCACTTACAGTTCATGTCTTCACAAATTCGAGGTCATTTTTTTGCAGATATGATTACTATTTTAGGGTCCCAGGATATCGTTTTTGGTGAGGTTGATCGGTAATGATTGGACGAAAAAAAGAAATACGACTAGTTACTCACGATTCCCGCAAACGATTATTTGTTAAACGTTTTTGAATTAAATATAGAATTATAGCTGCCTTTTTTCGTTGTTTAAATGTCGCTATGATATTTAAACAATCAGCTAACTTAGGTACGGATTTGATTTTATTTAAATGAGGTTCGCGTTCGTTAGTTACACCGCGCTGCCTACTTACAGGCCGATCAAAAGCAGTTATACAAAATTATGGTATTTCTCGATTTACTTTTCGAACCGTAGCAAACCTAGGTTTAATTGATGGTTTATCTCGTGCTTCGTGATAATGTACTTACTGTGTACTTATGATTTTAATAAACTGCATGGTTTGGTTAATTGACTTTTGGGAATCGCTCTTCGACTACCACCTATGGCTTATCTTAATGCTTAATCCTACATTTGCAGCAGCAGTTAAAGTTACACTCACTATTATCATGTTGGTTTTAATTCGCGCAAGCTTACCTCGGTATAGGTACGACTACTTAACAAAGTTAGGTTGAGTTAAATTCTTATTAGTTTTGGTAGTACTTATTTTTATTAGTTATTTAGGTATGTGCTTATGGCTTTAATGTATACTAGTGTTTTATTTAGCTAGTGTGCCCTTGATTTGGTTATTTGTTACCGCTTGTGATTTATTTACGTCCGAGCGTAGCCGTATAACGGTATACCGCCTTATACAATTCGTTTTAACGTTGCGGTACAACTTAACTTATTTGATGGGGTTACTAACACGTCGACTAGTTTTTCTTTACTTACGTTTTTTACGTAATTTGTCTATACTGGCTCTCTGAGTCCTAAACTACTGAATCGTTTTAAGTAGTATTTCGTTTTCGGTGCTTATTAACCGAACGGCTTTTTATGTAGCTAATAAAGCTGACTTACTGTGATTATTTTTTTTGAAAAAAAAAAATCAACTGTTTTTGTACAGTATACCGTCAGTTTATGAGCTTCCGGTTTTTTTTATTTAGAGACTAGCTTAATCGGTAAAGTCCTAGCTTTTGGCACTAGTTTATAAAGGTTCGAATCCTTTGTCTCTAAATGTTAACTTACGTTCGTTTATTTTCATTCTTAAAGTACGTTTTTACAAAAAGACTGTTTTTTATGCGTGTCCGCTCGACTCATGTGTTTATGCCTGCATTGAGCTTTTTATGTTCATTTGGTTTTGTTACCTTAGTTAAACACCTCTATTCAGTATTAGTGATAGTTATGTCCTTTACAGCGCGTTCAATTATTAACCATATTCGTCTTTTTTTGCGAAGAACCAATCGTGTACTTATCAAACCTTCTTTGATTCGTAGACTTTTTTTTCTTAGCCCCTCAGGTTTGTGACTTACAGTTATTGCTCAGAAACCTAAACCAGTTTTATTACACCAACTTGGCACAACACACGTTTCAATTTTTGGGTTCTTGAGTTAGTTTATTTTGACGTGTTGATTTGTTTTTTTATATAAAACCAACTTTCCGCTTAATGTCTTTTTATTCAATGCCTTACTCTATTCTATTTATTTTTAGGAAAAGACTTAATTTTATTTTCTTTTTCCTCCTACTCGTTGCTTTATTTATTTAGTGTCGTCATGTCTTTACTATATCGAATTAACCTACGCTTGCGTTTTTTTTCTTCTTTCTGGAAATTTTGTATGTCACCGGGTATCTTTTTTTTTTTAGCAATTCTTTTAATATTACTATTCGATGGGCTTTTATTAGACGACGAGCCTTTATGGGAACCTCTTGAGTGAAGTGTTATTCAAACCTGAGTTCTCTACTCTTATATCTTTACCTGAGCTTCGGAAGTTATCTTTTCCTCTCGCTACGGCTCCTTTACTAATCGTGATAAAATTGTTTGAATTGGATTATTTAGAACCTATTATGGACTTTTATATTGATTCTTTATAAACCTTATAATAGTAACTATTTTTGTTACCCTACCGTTTTATTTTGAGATTACCTACGCAATTTCATATTCTGTTGTATGGTGGAACTGGTTATCATCTATTTTTTTTTTCAAGTTTATTTCTTTCTTTTCGGTTATTTTATTACTAATGTCGTTAGTGCGTCTACGTGCGCGGTGGGCCTCTCAATGAGAAATGCGTTACTTACTGCTGCTGATTTTAATCTTTTTAAGTTTTTTATTTTATTTCCAAACATTTATTACCTGGTTTAGTTTCTTTACGGATACTGAGACCTTTCGTACATCCGGTTGATCAGAATTATCTCGAATAACTAACGGACCCCTAAAGTGAGGATGGGGATCGTCTAGCCGAGACCACTTCTCTTACCATAAAACAACTGGAGCTTTTTGAGCAAAAAACGATCAACTTATTCTTAGTTCTCTCTTATTTATTAATATTTTTTTATTTCTTTTTTTATTTTTTTTAATCTTACAGGTTGTTGCTTATTATTGGGTATTGGCGTATTCGGGTGAAATTTCTCATAACGGACTTACTTACCTTTATTCCACAGTTTTGCATTTTTTTTATCTTATTTTAGGATTTTCTTCGCTTGTCCTTCTCTCGTTAATTTATCAGTTTATGCGGTTCCCTGTTGAATTATTTTATTACGTTAAGTTTATACAACTTATGCGTTTAGAAGGTGAGCTTGTACTAGATATTTTTTTTCTGGTATAGTGTTTTTATGTTATTCGTTAAAGCTGCTAAAGTCTTAGCTTTGGGCGTTGTTATGTTACCCATTGCCGGTTGTGCTATCGGTACTGGTATTATTTTTGCTGCCTTAATCCGCGGTATTGCTTATGCACCTGATTTAGAAGAAACGTTATTTAACTATACAACTTTAGGTTTTGCCTTTGTTGAAAGTTTTGCGTTTTTACTTTTCGGAGTTGCTGCTATTATTTATATTTTTTAATTAGTTATGGTTACGCGATACTTATCACGACCAAATAATGTACTTATTAATAAACTAGGTTACGGAACAACTTGAAAGACCCCATCGGCGTTTTCGCACACGACTCGGCGTTTTTTTTTCCTCTTTAAAGTTTTTTTTAATAGATTTTTTGATTTTATTTGACGTAGCGGCTTACTACACACTACTCATCCCTTTGGCGGATGTTTTTTTTTTAAATCTACTTTGTTGGTTTTACCGCTTATTCGTTCCGCTGAGGACGTTAATAGGTATTTTCGCTTAACTCGGATCCGCTCATCCTCTCGTTTAAAGGGTAAGCGTTTTTTCGTTTCTAGGCGCTACCTACACTACTTAAGTTTGGGTGAGTTTTATTTTTATAGACTAAATAGCTTGACCCTTATTTTACTTTTTATCCATATTCCTGAACCTATTAAACGCCGATTTTTTTTGGCCGAGTATTTAGGACTCGGAAGCGTACAGGGTACCGAAAACTTTAAATTACCTACTTTACCCCTAGTTACGTTAACGCAATCAAGTGCTTTTATTTTTTTCACAAAAATATTTTATCTATTCTAATAGTCGTATGATTTTTTTAGAAGCTTTGCATTTTACCTTTATCCCGACATTTTTGCATTTTTTTAGGCGATTTAATTATCTTCCATCGCAGATACGCTATAAGTACTTAACGTTTACAGATAAAACTCTTCTACGCTCAATACTCTCGTTATTTTATAAAAGAGGCGATTCACACACTGCGACATTCTTAACGTTAACAGTGGTACATTACCTGTGATGCTTTTTACTAAATAACCTTAATACCAACCCGTATACTAAAATTACTACTTTTATGGAATACGTAGCTTATACTTCTAAGCTTGTTTTAGTTTTTACGCGTTTACGTTTTGTGTTTTTCTTTTTCTTCTATAAGTTAAATAAACTAATCTATAAATACTCTAACTATAAACGACCACGATACTCTTTAGAGTTTCGTTACGTACCCCCGTATCGTAGATTTAAGGAGCTTCTTAAGTATATGCGTAAATCACTTGTATATTATAAGGGACGAACCTTCCGTACTAAATTTCAGAAACTTATTATTGATCTGCTGTTAACTCCTCAACAGCTTCAGTTTGTTCAGTTTACCGAAGCGTTACAGTCTTATCTTTTCTCGACGCGGAAACGCCTACTGTACTACCGTTAATTTTTTAGAAACTTATTGTGTTTAGTTGTATTTTACAGGGCTTGGTTTTTATAAAATAAAAACACTCAAGAACAAATGAACGGGATTTTATACACTATACGGAACATCATCTAATTATGTTTTGAGTCTACCTACTTTTACGTATTTAGACGCTTTACGTATCCGTCGAACAAATTCAATACTTTGCCACTTACCACTAAGCACCTTAGCTATTTATTTTCGTACACTGGCGCTACAGTCGTACTTTACCTTACAAGTCTTAACTCTTTCATTTACCGGAAAGGGACATAAACTAGTTAAGAATAGACTCGATACGCTTACTTTTAGCTTCGGACATTCGCATCTTTATTATGTATACAGTCCATCGTTAATCTTCCGTTTTAGAACAAAGACTCGTGGATTTTTTTTAGGATTAACCCGTTTTACATTAAGGCAGAGTTTTATAGCACTATTTACTGCAAAGCCTTTAAATATTTTTACTCATCGAGGTGTTCGTGCCCGTAAACAACCTATTTTTAAAAAAGTTGGAAAGTTGAGTCTGTATATGTAGAGTGTAACCTTGTTCAGCTTCATTAACTTTATTACCAATAAAGTAGTTCGTGTCTTCTCTAGTTATATTACCCCTCAATTAGATATTACATCTCTGTGATGACTACCGTATTACCTAACATTAGCGTTTACTTTGCTCTTATTTACCTTTCTTTAGTTTAGGTGTTTTTGTGGGCTCATTCGAAGTAATTCATTTTTGACTATTGACTGGACTTTTAATTATTGTAATTGTTGGCATACTTTCTATTTTTTCTTTTAAATCAGTTTGAAACCGATTTGGGCTTATGCAGCCAAATCGTCGCGAATTTTACGAATGTGGATTTAAGCCAGTTACTCAACGACCTGTGCGCTTCTCGATTCAATTCATAATGATTTGTTTCTTCTTCTTAATATATGATATTGAATTAGCCTTTTCGTACCCCCTTGTGTCGTCCTTTGGGGTTAACTCAGCAACTGAGGTTTTTTATTTTATCTTCCTTTACGGAACGTTTTTACTGAGTTTATTATTTGATTTTGACCGCAATTTAACTGACTGGCGGGTTTAGGTCACGAGGTATAGGTAAATGTAGTTTAATTGGTAAAACCCTGGATTGTGACTCCAGAAGCTGAAGGTTCGAATCCTTTCTTTTACCTTTTTGTTTCTTACCACGCAAGGTTTCTCATTCCTTTATAAAAATACTATTTTTATTGTTACCGGAGCGCAATCGTGGATTAATTTTTTTAAAGAGTCGTTTCTTATTGACTTTAATTATAAAATTATGATTAATTTTTTAACTAATACTGTTTTTTTTAAGTCACCCTTTACCCTTAACTACCTTATCTTTAATAAGTGGCAATTATTGGGTATATACGACACAATAACTCTACATAAAAAAATACTAGGAGGGACTACCTCTCTGCAACGTATTTTCTTTATTTTTTTTCGAACTGTAATTACTCTGTTTACGCTTGCGGTTATTTTATTTTAATATACTGTGTTACTTTGTCAGACTTAGGACTTATCTTAATTATTGTGTTTATTCTTTTTTGTTTATTTGTAGTTTTAATGGAACGTAAGTTATTAGCCCACGCGCAGCGTCGATTTGGTCCATCAATTGCCGGCCGTAACGGGTGATTGCAGATTATTTTGGACCTTGTTAAGTTAGCAACAAAGGAATTATTTATTATACCAAGTTTTCTTACATCTATAGTCCCGACACTTATTGCACTTTTTTTTGTGAATCAGGTTCTTTTTGTACAGAATTTTATTTTTGCTCCTTCAGCGTTTTTTTTTGCAAATCTAGATGGTCTAATTTTCTATCACCTAATCCTAGTAATGCTTAGTAATATTATTTTAATCTTGATCGGGTTCCTTAGTCAATCAAAGTACTCACTTATGGGAGTTTTTAGGGCTTTAGTTCACGTAGTCTCCATGGATATTTATATTACCGTTACGTACGCTTTAGTTGTTTTCTTTTCCTTTTCGGGAAACTTTCACGACTATACACTAACCCAATACCAAACACCTTATATACTTTTACTTATGCCTGCTGGATTTATGTTCTTAATAATTATGCTCCTTGAGTCAAAACGGGCACCCTTCGATCATGTGGAGACTGAGGCTGAGGTAGTAGCAGGTTACGCAACAGAATACGGCGGGATTTACTTACTAACTTTTTACTTGGTAGAATACTTTCATTTAATAATAGCAGCAAATCACTTTGTTATTGTTTTTGTGGGCGGTTGGGCATTAACAAATCCAAAAACATTACTCTTTTTCTTAAATTACGTAAATTAAGAAAAAGAGTAATGTTTTTGGATTTGTTAATGCCCAA